GACGCTTTTCGTTCCTATTTTCTTCTTTCGTATTCTTCCTTTCTCTTGTTCGGATAAAAAACGATTACACGGAAAATATTTTAGGGAATAAAAAAAACAAGGATGCATATCCAAATTGATGATGCATGTATAATAAAAAGCATATATAATAAAGAATATATAATAAAGAATATATAGCGGGTAGCGGGAATCGAACCCGCATCGTTAGCTTGGAAGGCTAGGGGTTATAGTCGACGTTGGTTGATCATTTTTAACGTTTCTAATTCAAAACCGAACATGAAATTTTGGTTTCATTCGGCTCCTTTATAGAAGATCGATGTATTCCCAAAGAGAAAAATTAGATCCATAACATCTATGTTAGCTTTTCTGCATGAATCCGTCCAAAGCTACTTGCTTTCTAGATGATCCCTCTAGAGGAGGGGGATTATACTAAATCCATTTAGTCTAGTTACTTCGTTCCCTATTTCCACTCGCAGGATCCTGAGGAAAAAAATTTGGTTTCCACCGAGCTGAAACAATATGCTGATGGTTCTAGTAAACCAAAACCATCGTTTTATAGCTATTTGGCTTCAATTTCCCTTTTACAAAAAAAAATTGAAGATCTAGTTACGATTGGAAATAAACTTTTATATCTTCATCCATAGATCCTTTACTCATACTCATTCAATTGGAAGAGTTAATCCAATTCAAAAAAATTATGCTTCGCGACTCCATATCCATAATCCAATCTTTTTTATTCAATTTCTAATTGGCCTTTGGATACAAATCGTGAGAATGTATATTCTTCCTCAAATATGCTATTGAGAGGTAAAGGATTAAACCTTTTTAAGAAATAAAGTTTTTGATCGGAATATGAAACTGAAAGACCCCTTAACTATTTAATTAAGTTTTTGATAGAACGAATCACACTTTTACCACTAAACTATACCCGCTACATATTTATTATTGTATATGAATGGACCATTTGTCGAACAAAAGAGTGAGGCGCAATCAAGATAGCACCAGAATCATGAAAATTCTAGCGTTGACACTTCGTCCCGCCGGGGACTTAAATAGGCGGCGAAGAGCAGAAAGCTTACTTAAATAACATAAAAAAAAAGTTTATAATAAAATAACTTATAAGTTATATTATAATGTTTATTTATATAACATTATAATATAACTTATATATCTTCATTTTATATATCTTTATTTTATATCTTTTTTATATAATCTTATACTTATATCTTTTTTATATATCTTTATTCTTTTTTTTCTTTATAATATAAAATTTTTATATATTTATTATAAATTTATATATTTATTATAAATATATATATATATATTATTTATAATTATAATAAATAAAGAATATAATTTAATAGAATATAAATAAAAGAATATATATAAAAAAAAATAGATAAATAAAAAAGGAAAACGAAGGTTTTTTTCTTCACGTGTCACATCACATAAAAAATTTTCCATTTTTAAATGGGGATGGGGAGAGATGGCTGAGTGGACTAAAGCGGCGGATTGCTAATCCGTTGTACGAGTTATTCGTACCGAGGGTTCGAATCCCTCTCTCTCCGCTTCTTCTGATTACTTGAGACTTTCGAATTCGAAGGAATTTCGATCCCTTGATTTTATCATAGCATAGGTAAATGTATGGAATACATAAAATCATAAGAAAAAAATTTCGAAAAAGCAGGAAAAACTAAAAATATCTTTTTTTTATTCCTCACGTCCAGGATTACGCCCTGGATCATTAGATAAAAATCCGAAGATGAAGAGAGAAATAAAGAATATCACTACTGTATAAACGAATAGTTTGAGAGTAAGCATTACACAATCTCCAAGATCTTTTTTTTTGAAAAAGGGAATAGATTACTTATTTTTTACCACATACACTATTTTGTTTTGACATGACACCCCCCAAAAAATGAAGTGTTTTTTGAAAAGAAAGTCATTTTCACGAATTTCTTTGGAATAAGATTTTGATTCCTTCGTTATCAAAAATTTCTTGTCATATGATTAGGTATTGTAGGCAACCTAATAAAATCTTTGCTCACTGTAAGGTCAGAACGAGGAAATAAGCTGATCAAAATTCATCGCCGCGGTTATTCAATATACAAGAATTTCTATTTTTGAATCGAGGGTTCATAATGTAAGACTTATCTGGTCTTATCAATTTTTAGAATTTTTATTTATCGAATAAATCATGAATTTAGCAGAGTATTAAATCATCGAAAACTTACAGCAGCTTGCCAAACAAAGGCTAAGAGAAAAAAAAGTACAGGTATGACAGGCATAACATCTACGATTGGATTTAAAAAGGCATAAGCTTCGGGCAATTTGGCGAAGAAAAAACTACTCGAATAAAAGACAGAATTAAGACAGATGCAGATTAAACTAAAGATATTAAGCATAACAAAATTTCGTTCTTGTAGATTAGATAATTTTATTCTGATTGAGTTTTTTTTTATAAGGGAAAAAAAAGACAAGTCAAAAAATCTTTCTTTTTCTTCGAACTCTCCCAAATAAAAATCCTTCCTTCCATTCTCAAATGAGAATACAAGGAATTCCATTTTCATACAATATCTTAACTGAATTCCATGTAATGATCAATGAATTTTTTTGATTCTATATCTACATGTGTTGAATCCTAGCAAAAATATATTCCCAATGTATTTATTGGGTTGGGATTGACGAATAACCAATACCAATATTAATGTTTATTAGTGTCGAATAGAAATTCGAAATGGGGCGTGGCCAAGCGGTAAGGCAGCGGGTTTTGGTCCCGTTACTCGGAGGTTCGAATCCTTCCGTCCCAGATCGTTTCCATCAGAAACGAAAGATGGGATCACATTATATCCCACATGAAACATAAAATTGTTAACGAGAACAATCTTTTGTTCTGAATTCTAAGAATCATTCTTAGAATCATATTTTTTCTTTCATTTGGTTTCTCACAAACGTAATCAAGTGTCAAATGTGGGTGTAAATAAATATCTTTTTTTTTAATTCAAAAAAGAAATTCTGGGTTTATCATTCACATTCAGGATATGCTCGTACTACTCAATATTCATTTTAAAGTTAGTTACTTATGGAAACTTTATGTCCCATATCTATGAAATGTCAATTCTCACACGAAGCATTCTGAATCGAAATGTGAATGAAAGAAAGGCCTCTTTATTCCCTTACCAAGGGTAAAAAGCCTAAAGTAAATAAATGGGGTATCCCAATTCCACAGTCTATGTGGAGACTAAAGAGTAGGGAGTTTTTGGTACTAATTTCATCACTGGTCTTAAAACTTCTAAAGCTGGTGTGGGAAAAAAATAGTAAAAACGAATTGATCTGGACCCCATTTTTTTGTATTTTATCTGGTTCATCTTATATCTTATCCGGTTCAAATGAATAATTGTAAATCAATGTAATGTAGCGATTGGGGGGAAATTCGTATATTGCATCTACTTGACTTTATGGAATTGATGGAAAAGAAAAATTCTTGAACCTGAAGTAAAACAAAATCTGTATTGTATAAAATAAAATAAAAAAGTTTTATTAATAATTGATTTTTTTCCGGGATTGGAAATCTATTAATATTAAAGGTTCTTCTTTTGAGGTTTATAGTTTATTTGTTCGAGAAAAATGGATCCTTCATGATTGATCGTCCCGAACAATCTTTTTAAGATGTAAATAAGTCTTAAGCAAACTTTTTTATTCGTCTTTTTTAGAAATATGTTTCATTCATATGATAGAATATAGAGTTAAATAAATTGGATCCTTGCTGAGCCTTCCCCGGATAAATACTTATTTATCTATCCATAGATAGATAGATAGAAAGTATGTACTATTATATACCGGTATACACACACCGGTTGAGCCAATGACTATTCATGATTCCATATTGAATCAATTACATACCGGTTTGAAATAAAATTAGAGGAATGTTATGTTAAAACTTCGTTTGAAACGATGTGGTAGAAAGCAACGTGCGACTTGAAGGACATGATCGGCTGTGGATTCTTACATCCACCATTTTCTATAGGAATGAAGATGTTCTTGGCTCGACATAGTTTGTTCTGCTCTGTTAGGAACCTAATTTGTGTTAGGTTGTAAGTAAATAGTACATGATGGAGCTCGAGCAGAAAGGATTGATTCGTTTATCAGGGGGAAGAATCTAGGGTTAGTAACTATCAATAAGTTAGACCAACTTTGTAAGTATATCCTCAATATATAAATCGAAAGGTTAAAAGATCGAAAAATCAAAGAAGTTTGAAAAATAAAAAGTAAAATTTTTCAGAATTGGTAAAACTATTTCGATCAAAAGTGTATCACAAGGGAATCCACCGTTCATATTCTATTTCTATAGTTCATATTCTATTTCTATAGTATAGAAAAAAATAACAAAAAACAAAAAGGTATGTTGCTGCTCTTTTGAAAGGAGTAAGGATCACCGAAGTAATGTCTAAACCCAATGATTTCACAAAGCAAAGATAAAGGATTCCGGAACAAGTAAACACTATTTTCAATTGTCTCAACAATTGAATCAGAATGAGGAATAAAAATAGATTCGAGATGAGACAAACAAAAGAGGTTAGAGACGGCTCAATAAATGTCTAAGGGTTTCCCTTCGAACTCTGTCAGAATTACCCAACTTGAGTTATGAGTACGAATGAGATTTCTTTTTTTCTGTAAGGAAGAATAAAAAAACGACTCAAATCATAGTCTAATTCATGATTTTATGGATCCATTTGCCATTATATACATATACAGAAATTTAGAATCCTTTTTTCTCGAGCCGTATGAGGAGAAAACCTCCCATACGTTTCTAGGGGGGGCATTGTTTATTTACATCTATTCCAATGAGCCATCTACCGAATCGTTGCAATTGATGTTCGATCCCGAAGAGAAGGAAGAGATCTTAGAAAAGTAGGTTTTTACGATCCGATAAAGAATCAAACTTATTTAAATGTTCCTGTTATTCTATATTTCCTTGAAAAAGGTGCTCAACCTACGGGAACTGTTTGTGATATTTTAAGGAAGGCAGAATTATTTCAAGAAAGAACTTCGATTCGAGTTAATTAAAGTAAAAAAAAAAAAATTAATAAATAAAAAAAGGGGTGGGGGGGGGTAACTAGTATCTATCTTTGTGTAATTATTTACATTTACACACAATTTGCCTTTTTCTTGCTGTATTCATACTTAATTTACTTTTTTTCTTGTTTTGTTTGTTGCGGGAATCCACCAACAAACAAGGGGTTAATCTTGCTTATTGTACCTCTATTGATTGAATAAACCCGAGATTTTTTCTTTACTTTACCTCTTTCGTATTTTTTTCATCCAAATTTCTTATTTATGTTTATGTTGTGCCAATCCAACACAAGTCCTTATTTGATTTACTTAAATATGTTTTCTTAATATTGGATTCATATTGACAATGGTGCATCGAAGAAATATAATTCGATCGTAGATAAATAGATCCGTTTATCTCCACCTCATATTGGTTTTTTTTACTTCACTTCAGTCAAATGATGGGTTTGCCCTGCCGGATTTACTGGCATACAAGATGTATTTTCTTAACGAAAAAGAAAAGAAAATTGATAAATAAAATGGCGGTTTGTCACAATTTTGACATCTCTATTGGGAATCTGTTGTTGTTTAATCCGATCTGTCCATTTTGGTATTTTGGTGTTTTTAATTGATCAACAAAAACAAATCTTTCTTTTCGATTTGTTCTAGTTCAATGTTTTGACGGGGTCGTGCAGTGCAATTCAATTGACTTTTTTATTTTGACCGTATTTACATATATATCCTATTTATTTTATTTTTATTCGGGTTGCTAACTCAACGGTAGAGTACTCGGCTTTTAAGTGCGACTATGATCTTTTACACATTTGGATGAAGCAACAGATTCGTCCAGACTATTGGTAGAGTCTATAAGACCACGACTGATCCTCAAAGGTAATGAATGGAAAAAACAGCATGTCGTAATAAAATATTATTATTTTATTATTAAATTTATTATTTAATTAAATATTATTTAATTAAATTTTATTTAATTAAAGTAGAACTTTGAGTTTATCCTTACCGGATCGTTACAATTTTTTTTTCTTTTTGTTTGGAAGTGAAAAAAAAATTCACATTTACAGTTGGGTCTAGTGAATAAATGGATAGAGCCCTATGGCTCTAATTCTGGTGAAATAAAAAGCAACGAGCTTTTGTTCTTAATTTGAATGATTACCCGATCTAATTAGACGTTAAAGATAGATTAGTGCCTGATGCGGGAAAGGGTGGGTTCTTCTGTGAGTGGACCATTGATTTTCTTTCTTTTTTTTTTTTTTAATGAATCCTAATTATTCTTTATTATGGATTGGAGACGAATGTGTAGAAGAAACAGTATACTGATAAAGAGAATTTATTCCAAAGTCAAAAGAGCGATCGAGTTGCAAAAATAAAGGATTTTTTTCCCTCTTGTAATTATAACGAACATAAACCAATTGGATAGAAAAGGAGAGGAAAAAGATCTGTTGATTGGACTCCCCTGTTTCCTTTATTTGCGGGATATATATTTTTTTCTTACTGTAATTATATACATAATACATACCCTGTTCTGACCATATTGCACTATGTATCATTTGATAACCCAAAAAATGAAATAGGTCCCGCCTCTGGTTCAAGTAGAAATGTAAATGGAAGAATTACAAGGATATTTAGAAAGAGATAGATCTCTGCAACAACACTTTCTATATCCGCTTCTCTTTAAGGAGTATATTTACACATTTCTTCATGATCGTGGTTTAAATGGTTCGATTTTTTACGAATTCACGGAAATTTTTGGTTATGACAATAAATCTAGTTCAGTACTTGTGAAACGTTCAATTATTCGAATGTATCAACAGAATTATTTGATTTATTCGGTTAATGATTCTAACCAAAATCGATTCGTTGGGCACAACAATTATTTTTATTTTCATTTTTATTCTCAGATGATATTGGAAGGTTTTGCAGTCATTGTGGAAATTCCATTCTTGCTGCGATTGGTATCTTCCCTCGAAGAAAAAAAAATACCAAAATCTCAGAATTTGAATTTACGATCTATTCATTCAATATTTCCCTTTTTGGAGGACAAATTATCGCATTTAAATTATGTGTCAGATATACTAATACCTTATCCCATCCATCTGAAAATCTTGGTTCAAATCCTTCAATTCTGGATCCAAGATGTTCCTTCTTTACATTTATTGCGATTCTTTCTTCACGAATATCATAATTGGAATAGTCTTATTACTCCGAATAATTCTATTTTTCTTTTTTCAAAAGAAAATAAAAGACTATTTCGGTTCCCATATAATTCTTATGTATCTGAATGCGAATTTGTATTAGTTTTTCTTCGTAAACAATCTTCTTATTTACGATTAACATCTTCTGGAGCTTTTCTTGAGCGAACACATTTCTATGGAAAAATAGAATATCGTATAGTAGTGCGCCGTAATTATTTTCAGAAGACCCTATGGTTTT